GCTAGCGTAGCTTAATACAAAGCATAACACTGAAGATGTTAAGATGGGCCCTGAGAAGCTCCGCGTGCACAAAGGCATGGTCCTGACCTTATTATCAGCTCTAACCCAACTTACACATGCAAGTCTCCGCAGTCCTGTGAGTACGCCCTTAATCCCCTGCCCGGGGACGAGGAGCGGGCATCAGGCACAAGTTTTTAGCCCAAGACGCCTGGCCAAGCCACACCCCCAAGGGAATTCAGCAGTGATAAATATTAAGCCATAAGTGAAAACTTGACTCAGTCAGGGTTAAGAGGGCCGGTAAAACTCGTGCCAGCCACCGCGGTTAAACGAGAGGCCCTAGTTGATGATATAACGGCGTAAAGGGTGGTTAAGGAAAGCAAATAATAAAGCCGAATGGCCCTTTGGCTGTCATACGCTTCTAGGTGTCCGAAGCCCAATATACGAAAGTAGCTTTAGAGAAGCCCACCTGACACCACGAAAGCTGAGAAACAAACTGGGATTAGATACCCCACTATGCTCAGCCATAAACTTAGATGTCCAACTACAATTAGACGTCCGCCCGGGTACTACGAGCATTAGCTTGAAACCCAAAGGACCTGACGGTGCCTTAGACCCCCCTAGAGGAGCCTGTTCTAGAACCGATAACCCTCGTTAAACCTCACCACTTCTAGCCACCCCAGCCTATATACCGCCGTCGTCAGCTTACCCTGTGAAGGCAATAAAAGTAAGCAAAATGGGTACAACCCAGAACGTCAGGTCGAGGTGTAGCGTACGAAGCGGGAAGAAATGGGCTACATTTTCTATCATAGAACACTACGGATATGCAACATGAAATGGTGCTTGAAGGAGGATTTAGTAGTAAAAAGGAAACAGCGTGTCCTTTTGAACCCGGCTCTGAGGCGCGTACACACCGCCCGTCACTCTCCCCTGTCGAAATGCAATGAAGATAAATAACACCAAAGCGCTGACAAGGGGAGGCAAGTCGTAACATGGTAAGTGTACCGGAAGGTGCACTTGGATTAAATTCAGGGTGTGGCTGAGTTAGTTAAGCATCTCACTTACACCGAGAAGACATCCATGCAAGTTGGATCACCCTGAGCCAAACAGCTAGCTTGATTAATAATATAATTTAACAATATTCATAACAGAACATGGCCTAACACCATAAACTAAACCATTTTTTTACCTAAGTACGGGAGACGGAAAAGGTTCAACCTAAAGCGATAGAGAAAGTACCGCAAGGGAAAGCTGAAAGAGAAATGAAACAACCCATATAAGCACTAAAAAACAAAGACTAAACCTTGTACCTTTTGCATCATGATTTAGCCAGCACCCTCAAGCGAAGAGACCTTTAGTTTGAAATCCCGAAACCAGGTGAGCTACCCCGAGACAGCCTATATTATTTAGGGCTAACCCGTCTCTGTGGCAAAAGAGTGGGAAGAGCTCCGGGTAGAAGTGACAGACCTACCGAACCTGGTGATAGCTGGTTATCTGAGAAGTGGATAGAAGTTCAGCCTCATGCACCCCAAATCAGCATATACATTATTAGGACACTGAGGGAAACACATGAGAGTTAGTTGAAAGGGGTACAGCCCTTTTAACAAAGGATACAACCTTTACAGGAGGATAAAGATCATAATACATAAAACACACTGTTTTAGTGGGCCTAAAAGCAGCCATCTAAATAGAAAGCGTTAAAGCTCAGACAGAAAGGAGTTTATTATACCGATAAAAAATCTAATTCCCCTACTTATATCAGATCAACCCATGCCTACATGGAAGAGATTATGCTAAAATGAGTAACAAGAAGACCTGCGCTTCTCCTCGCACAAGTGTAAACCAGATCGGACAAGCCGCTGGAACTTAACGAACCCAACCCAAGAGGGCAATGTGGATAACAAAAACTTCAAGAAAAGGCCACAATTAAACAAATCGTTAACCCCACACTGGAGTGCTATTTTATAAAGGAAAGACTAAAGGATGGGGAAGGAACTCGGCAAACACAAGCCTCGCCTGTTTACCAAAAACATCGCCTCCTGCAACTAAATTGAGTATAGGAGGTCCAGCCTGCCCAGTGACTACGGGTTCAACGGCCGCGGTATTTTGACCGTGCAAAGGTAGCGCAATCACTTGTCTCTTAAATAGAGACCTGTATGAATGGCTAGACGAGGGCTTAACTGTCTCCCCTATCAAGTCAGTGAAATTGATCTATCCGTGCAGAAGCGGGTGTGACAATACAAGACGAGAAGACCCTTTGGAGCTTAAGGTACAAATTTAAGCACGTTAAACAACTCCATAAAAAGTGAGAACTTAGTGATATATGAAATTTTACCTTCGGTTGGGGCGACCGCGGAGGAGAGACAAGCCTCCGAGTGGACTGGGCCAAACCCCTAAAGCTAATAGAGACATCTACAAGCCGCAGAATATCTGACCAAAAATGATCCGACCATATTGGCCGATCAACGAACCAAGTTACCCTAGGGATAACAGCGCAATCCCCTCCCAGAGTCCATATCGACGAGGGGGTTTACGACCTCGATGTTGGATCAGGACATCCTAATGGTGCAGCCGCTATTAAGGGTTCGTTTGTTCAACGATTAAAGTCCTACGTGATCTGAGTTCAGACCGGAGTAATCCAGGTCAGTTTCTATCTGTAACGCTACTTTTCCTAGTACGAAAGGATTGGAAAAGAGGGGCCCATGCTTAAGGCACGCCCCGCCCCAAATTAATGAAAACAAATAAATTAAGTAAAGGGAGGGCCAAAACCCCTGCCGTTCAAGATAAGGACATACTGGGGTGGCAGAGCATGGTAAATTGCGAAAGGCCTAAGCCCTTTAAATCAGAGGTTCAAGTCCTCTTCCCAGTTCATGCTAAACACCCTGATGACCCATCTAGTTAACCCCCTTGCCTATATTGTGCCCGTCCTATTGGCCGTGGCCTTCCTAACCCTTCTAGAACGAAAGGTACTAGGGTATATACAGTTACGCAAAGGGCCTAATGTGGTTGGACCTTATGGGTTATTACAACCCATCGCCGACGGGTTAAAACTTTTTATTAAAGAGCCCATCCGCCCCTCTACCTCCTCCCCCTTTTTATTTTTAGCCACCCCTGTTCTTGCACTAACTCTAGCCATGACACTATGAGCACCCATGCCCATGCCTTACCCCGTCATTGACCTTAACTTAGGGGTCCTGTTTATTTTAGCCCTGTCAAGCCTTGCAGTGTACTCTATTCTTGGGTCCGGCTGAGCATCAAATTCAAAATATGCACTAATTGGCGCCCTCCGGGCAGTCGCCCAAACAATTTCATATGAGGTAAGTCTCGGACTTATTCTCCTCTCAGTAATTGTCTTTTCTGGTGGCTACACTCTTCAGACTTTTAACACGGCACAAGAGAGTATCTGACTATTAGCCCCTGCATGACCCCTCGCCGCAATATGATACATCTCAACCCTAGCAGAAACTAACCGCGCGCCCTTTGATTTAACAGAAGGTGAATCAGAACTTGTATCAGGCTTCAACGTAGAATATGCAGGGGGGCCCTTTGCTTTGTTTTTCCTGGCCGAGTACGCAAACATTTTATTAATAAACACTCTGTCCGCCGTGTTATTTATAGGGACATCGCATTTTCCAGGCGTGCCAGAACTGGCAACAGTTGGCCTAATAATTAAGGCCTCACTATTATCTGTGGTATTCCTCTGGGTCCGAGCTTCTTACCCACGATTTCGGTACGACCAGCTCATGCATCTGGTATGAAAGAATTTTCTCCCTCTAACACTGGCCCTTGTATTATGACACATCTCTCTTCCTATTGCACTAGCGGGCCTTCCACCACAACTCTAGCTTAGGAACTGTGCCCGAATGCCTAGGGACCACTTTGATAGAGTGGCTAATAGGGGCTAAAATCCCCTCAGTTCTTAGAAAGAAGGGAGTCGAACCCATGCCCAAGAGATCAAAACTCTTAGTGCTTCCTCTACACCACTCTCTAAGATAGGGTCAGCTAATTAAGCTTTCGGGCCCATACCCCGAACATGACGGTTAAAATCCCTCCTCTATCAATGAACCCCTACGTACTTATGACCCTGCTATCAAGCTTGGGGCTGGGAACCACCCTAACCTTTGCCAGCTCCCACTGACTGCTGGCTTGAATAGGGCTAGAGATTAATACCTTAGCAATTATTCCCTTGATGGCACAGCACCACCACCCCCGTGCGGTAGAGGCGACCACAAAATACTTTCTAACCCAAGCCACCGCGGCAGCTATAATTCTGTTTGCGAGTATAACAAATGCCTGAATTACAGGGAGCTGAGATATAAATAATATATCAAATCCCATTGCCAGCGCAATAGTTATTGCTGCCCTAGCACTTAAAATTGGACTAGCACCTATACACTTCTGAATACCTGAAGTTATACAAGGACTAGATCTTTTGACCGGACTAATTTTATCCACCTGACAAAAGCTTGCCCCTCTTGCCCTTATTATTCAAACAGCCCAGGCTATTGACCCCCTACTGCTGACTGCCCTAGGCCTTTTATCCACGCTAATTGGCGGTTGAGGGGGACTAAACCAGACTCAGCTTCGGAAAATTCTAGCCTACTCCTCAATCGCGCACATGGGCTGAATGATTATTGTTCTCCAATACGCCCCACAGCTCACCCTTCTTGCGCTACTAACCTATATTTTTATAACATCCGCAGCCTTCCTTACCCTAAAAGTCTCCTCCGCCACAAAGATTAACACCCTCGCAACTGTCTGATCAAAAAACCCTATCTTAGCAGCAACCACTCCCTTGGTATTGTTGTCATTAGGAGGCCTGCCTCCCCTTACTGGGTTCATACCAAAGTGACTTATCTTACAGGAGTTGGCAAAACAAGACCTCCCCCTTACCGCCACAATTATAGCTCTCGCAGCCCTCCTCAGCCTCTACTTCTACCTGCGGCTCTGCTATGCAATAGCACTTACTATTTCCCCTAACACCATTAATTCAACCACCCCCTGGCGGGTTCGGACAACCCAAGCCTCCCTCCCTTTAGCCCTAACTACCACGTTAGCACTGGGCCTTCTCCCCATAACCCCAGCTATTGTAATGCTAATCACCTAGGGGCTTAGGATAGCATTAGACCAAGAGCCTTCAAAGCTCTAAGCAGAAGTGAAAATCTTCTAGCCCCTGATAAGACCTACAAGAGTTTATCTTGCATTTTCTAATTGCAAATCAAATGTTTTTGTTAAACTAAGGCCTTTCTAGATGGGAAGGCCTCGATCCTACAAACTCTTAGTTAACAGCTAAGCGCTCAAGCCAGCGAGCATCCATCTACTTTTCCCGCCGCGGCCTAGTAAGGCGGGAAAAGCCCCGGCAGGGGTTATTCTGCGTTTCTGGATTTGCAATCCAACGTGATACTTCACCACGAGGCTTTGATAGGGAGAGGACTTAAACCTCTGTCTTCGGGGCTACAACCCACCGCCTGGACGCTCGGCTACCCTACCTGTGGCAATTACACGCTGATTCTTTTCTACAAATCACAAAGACATTGGTACCCTCTATCTTGTATTTGGTGCCTGAGCAGGAATGGTGGGAACCGCTTTAAGCCTCCTTATTCGGGCTGAATTAAGCCAACCCGGATCACTCCTAGGTGATGACCAAATTTATAATGTTATTGTTACCGCTCATGCCTTCGTAATAATTTTCTTTATAGTAATGCCAATTCTTATCGGGGGGTTCGGGAATTGACTCGTCCCCCTAATGATTGGTGCACCTGACATAGCATTCCCGCGCATAAATAATATAAGCTTCTGACTTCTTCCTCCATCGTTCCTCCTATTGCTAGCCTCTTCTGGTGTTGAGGCCGGAGCTGGGACAGGGTGAACAGTATACCCCCCACTCGCAGGCAACTTGGCCCACGCGGGGGCATCAGTTGATCTAACAATCTTCTCACTGCACCTAGCAGGTGTTTCATCAATCTTAGGGGCAGTAAACTTTATTACCACAATTATTAACATAAAACCCCCAGCTATCTCCCAATATCAAACACCCCTCTTCGTTTGAGCCGTACTTGTGACAGCCGTTCTTCTTCTCTTATCACTACCAGTTCTAGCCGCCGGAATTACAATGCTTCTTACAGATCGAAATCTTAACACCACCTTCTTTGACCCGGCAGGAGGAGGAGATCCAATCTTATATCAACACCTGTTCTGATTCTTTGGCCACCCAGAGGTCTATATTTTAATTTTACCCGGATTTGGTATTATTTCACATGTCGTAGCCTATTATGCCGGTAAAAAAGAACCATTTGGTTATATGGGAATAGTTTGAGCCATGATGGCCATTGGCCTTCTTGGGTTTATCGTCTGAGCCCATCACATATTCACTGTTGGAATAGACGTAGACACCCGTGCCTACTTCACATCTGCAACAATAATTATTGCTATCCCAACCGGTGTAAAGGTATTTAGCTGACTTGCTACACTCCACGGAGGCTCTATTAAATGAGAGACCCCTATACTATGAGCCTTGGGCTTTATTTTCCTTTTCACGGTCGGAGGACTAACAGGAATCGTTCTAGCTAATTCATCCCTTGATATTGTTCTTCATGATACCTACTACGTTGTTGCCCACTTCCATTATGTATTATCAATAGGAGCTGTATTTGCCATCATGGCAGCTTTCGTTCACTGGTTTCCTTTATTTTCAGGGTATACCCTAAATGATACTTGAACAAAAATCCATTTTGGGGTAATATTTATTGGTGTCAACCTGACATTTTTCCCACAACACTTCCTAGGCCTAGCAGGTATGCCACGGCGATACTCTGATTACCCGGACGCCTATGCCCTATGAAATACAGTATCATCTATTGGGTCACTTATTTCATTGGTAGCAGTAATCATGTTTCTATTTATCTTATGAGAAGCCTTTGCTGCCAAACGAGAAGTATCCTCAGTAGAACTAACTACAACAAATGTAGAATGACTCCACGGTTGTCCCCCACCATATCACACATTTGAGGAGCCAGCATTTGTGCAAGTTCAATCAAACTAACGAGAAAGGGAGGAATTGAACCCCCATGTACTGGTTTCAAGCCAGCCACATAACCACTCTGTCACTTTCTTTTAGAGATATTAGTAAAATATGAATATTACATCACCTTGTCGAGGTGAAATTGCTGGTTAAATCCCAGCATGTCTTAAATCAGAACTTAATGGCACATCCCACACAACTAGGATTCCAAGACGCGGCATCACCCGTTATAGAAGAACTTCTTCACTTCCACGACCACACCCTAATAATTGTCTTTCTAATTAGCACTCTAGTACTCTACATTATTGTTGCAATGGTCTCAACTAAGCTTACGAATAAATACATTTTAGATTCTCAAGAAATCGAAATTGTATGAACGGTTCTACCGGCTGTTATTCTGGTTTTAATTGCCCTCCCCTCACTTCGTATTTTATATCTTATAGACGAAATTAATGATCCCCACCTAACGATTAAAGCTATAGGACACCAATGGTACTGAAGCTATGAATATACGGATTACGAAGACCTAGGCTTTGACTCCTACATAATCCCAACCCAAGACCTCACACCAGGTCAATTCCGGCTCCTAGAAACAGACCACCGAATAGTAGTTCCAATAGAGTCACCAGTTCGTGTGCTCGTATCGGCCGAAGACGTATTGCATTCTTGAGCCGTCCCATCTTTAGGTGTAAAAATAGACGCAGTTCCAGGACGATTAAACCAAACTGCCTTTATCGCCTCACGCCCAGGTGTGTTTTATGGACAGTGCTCTGAAATCTGTGGGGCCAATCATAGCTTTATGCCTATTGTAGTTGAAGCCGTCCCACTAGAACACTTTGAAAGCTGATCCTCATTAATACTAGAAGACGCCTCACTAGAAAGCTAATTATTGGACAAAGCGTTGGCCTTTTAAGCCAAAGTTTGGTGACTACCGACCACCTCTAGTGAAATGCCTCAACTTAACCCCAGCCCCTGATTCGCAATTCTAGTATTTTCATGGGTCGTTTTCCTTACCATTATTCCGACCAAAGTCCTGAACCACACAACACCAAATGAACCAGCCCCAATAAGTGAAGAGAAACATAAAACTGAGCCCTGAAACTGACCATGATAGTAAGCTTTTTTGATCAATTCGCAAGCCCATCCTTTCTAGGAATTCCACTTATTGCCATTGCAATTGCACTTCCCTGAGTATTATTCCCAACCCCTCCGTCCCGGTGGGTAAATAACCGACTCATTACTATTCAAACATGATTTATTAACCGATTTACCAATCAACTAATAATGCCACTAAATACAGGAGGACATAAATGGGCCCTGCTACTCGCCTCTTTGATAGTTTTCCTTATTACAATTAATATACTAGGCCTCCTACCATATACCTTTACCCCTACAACGCAACTATCGCTGAATATAGGACTTGCTGTGCCGCTATGACTTGCGACAGTAATTATTGGAATGCGAAATCAACCAACAGTGGCTCTTGGCCATCTACTGCCGGAGGGGACCCCAATCCCCTTAATCCCTGTGTTGATTATTATTGAGACAATTAGCCTGTTCATCCGGCCGCTAGCATTAGGGGTCCGACTTACCGCCAACTTAACTGCAGGCCACCTACTAATTCAACTTATTGCCACCGCTGTCTTTGTACTATTGCCCTTAATACCAACAGTGGCTATCCTAACCGCCACCGTTCTCTTCCTCTTAACCCTTCTAGAGGTTGCAGTGGCAATAATTCAAGCTTACGTATTCGTACTACTCCTAAGCCTCTATTTACAAGAAAACGTTTAATGGCCCACCAAGCACATGCATATCATATGGTTGATCCAAGCCCATGACCACTAACCGGAGCCGTCGGTGCTCTACTAATAACATCCGGCCTAGCAATCTGGTTTCACTTCCACTCAGTAACACTAATAACCCTTGGTCTTATTCTTCTGCTTCTTACAATGTTTCAATGATGACGTGATGTAATTCGAGAGGGGACTTTCCAGGGTCATCACACCCCGCCTGTACAAAAAGGACTACGCTATGGAATAATCCTATTTATTACTTCTGAAGTATTCTTCTTTCTGGGCTTCTTTTGAGCCTTTTATCACTCAAGTTTGGCACCAACACCTGAGCTTGGGGGATGCTGACCTCCCACAGGAGTCACCACACTTGACCCATTTGAAGTCCCCCTCCTTAATACAGCCGTACTGCTAGCATCTGGCGTAACAGTTACCTGAGCACATCACAGTATCATAGAAGGCGAACGAAAACAGGCTATTCAGTCCCTAGCACTTACAATTCTCCTAGGACTTTACTTTACTGCCCTTCAAGCAATAGAGTACTACGAAGCGCCTTTTACAATTGCGGACGGAGTATATGGCTCTACATTCTTCGTAGCCACAGGCTTCCACGGGCTCCATGTTATTATTGGGTCAACCTTCCTGGCCGTATGCTTTATCCGCCAAATTCAGTACCACTTTACATCTGAGCATCACTTCGGTTTTGAAGCCGCTGCCTGATACTGACACTTCGTTGACGTAGTATGACTATTCCTTTACGTATCAATCTATTGATGAGGCTCATATCTTTCTAGTATTAAAGTTAGTACAAATGACTTCCAATCATTTAGTCTTGGTTAGACCCCAGGGAAAGATAATGAACCTAATTACGACTATCTTCGCCATTACAATGGCCTTATCATCAATTTTAGCAGTTGTATCTTTCTGACTGCCACAGATAAACCCGGACGCAGAAAAGCTCTCACCCTATGAATGCGGCTTTGACCCATTAGGATCCGCCCGACTACCCTTCTCACTCCGGTTCTTCTTAGTAGCAATCCTATTCCTTTTGTTTGACTTAGAAATCGCACTCCTCCTCCCCCTGCCCTGAGGAGATCAACTCCACAATCCAACCGGAACATTCTTTTGAGCCACCACAGTTTTAATTCTACTAACCCTCGGACTAATTTACGAATGAACCCAGGGGGGCCTAGAATGAGCGGAATAGGGAGTTAGTCCAAAGAAGACCTCTGATTTCGGCTCAGAAGATCGTGGTTTAAGTCCATGACTCCCTTATGACACCAGTACATTTTAGTTTTAGCTCAGCATTTATTCTAGGGCTTATAGGACTAGCATTTCATCGCACACACCTTCTCTCCGCGTTACTATGTCTAGAGGGGATAATGCTCTCATTATTTATTGCGCTAGCCTTATGAGCAATACAATTTGAATCAACAAGCTTCTCTACTGCACCTATACTTCTTCTAGCTTTCTCCGCTTGTGAGGCAAGCACAGGTCTTGCACTCCTAGTAGCCACAGCCCGGACTCACGGCACCGACCGACTGCAGAACCTTAATCTTCTACAATGCTAAAGGTATTAGTTCCCACAATTATGTTATTTCCAACAATCTGATTAGCCCCTCCCAAATGGTTATGAACGGCCGCAACGGCCCATAGCCTATTGATTGCGCTCATTAGTCTCTCATGACTTACATGGACATCAGAAACTGGGTGAGCCACGTCTGGCCTGTATTTAGGTACAGACCCTCTCTCTACCCCCCTTCTGGTGTTAACATGCTGACTACTCCCTTTAATAATCTTAGCCAGCCAGAATCACGTTAACCCTGAGCCAATTAGCCGGCAACGCCTCTATATTATACTTCTTGCCTCGCTCCAAACTTTCCTAATCATGGCATTCGGCGCCACAGAAATCATCATATTCTATATTATGTTTGAAGCTACGCTTATCCCAACCCTTATTATTATTACCCGATGGGGTAATCAGACCGAGCGCCTCAGCGCAGGCACCTATTTTCTATTTTATACCTTAGCAGGCTCCCTACCCCTCTTAGTTGCTCTACTTCTCCTCCAGCAATCCACGGGGACTTTATCCATATTAGTAATTCAGTACGCTCAACCGCTATTACTTGACTCCTGGGGCCACAAAATCTGATGGGCAGCTTGTTTAATTGCCTTTCTAGTAAAAATACCCCTGTATGGAGTACATTTGTGACTGCCAAAAGCACACGTAGAGGCCCCTATTGCAGGGTCTATAGTACTAGCGGCTGTTCTACTTAAACTCGGGGGCTATGGAATAATACGAGTTATAATTATATTAGACCCACTCTCTAAAGAATTAATCTATCCTTTTATTATTTTAGCACTGTGGGGTATTATCATGACCGGATCTATTTGTTTACGGCAGACAGACCTTAAATCACTGATTGCCTACTCATCTGTAAGCCATATGGGACTCGTAGCGGGGGGTATTTTAATTCAGACTCCTTGAGGTTTCTCAGGGGCAATCATTTTAATAATTGCCCACGGCCTAGTATCATCTATATTATTTTGCCTAGCCAACACCGCATATGAGCGAACACATAGTCGCACCATAATTCTTGCTCGAGGCCTACAGGTAATCTTTCCACTAACGGCAGTATGATGGTTTATTGCTAACCTCGCTAACCTAGCATTACCACCCCTACCTAACCTAATAGGAGAACTCATAATTATTACAACTCTATTTAACTGATCCCCCTGAACCATTGCACTTACAGGGTTAGGCACACTGATTACCGCAAGCTACTCCCTTTATTTATTCTTAATATCTCAGCGCGGCCCGGCACCAAGCCATATTACAGAACTGCCCCCCTTTCACACCCGAGAACATCTATTGATAGCCCTCCACCTAATTCCGGTAGTTCTACTTATGACAAAGCCTGAACTCATATGAGGCTGGTGCTACTAGTAAGTATAGTTTAATTAAAATATTAGATTGTGATTCTAAAGACGGGGGTTAAAACCCCCTTACTCACCAAGGAAGGACAGACATCAGTAAGTACTGCTAATCCTTATGCACCGAGGTTAAAATCCTCGGCTTCCTTACGCTCCTGAAGGATAATAGTTCATCCATTGGTCTTAGGAACCAAAGACTCTTGGTGCAAATCCAAGCGGGAACTATGAACTCGGTAGCCCTAATTATATCATCCTCACTTATCTTAGTCCTCGCAGTCCTTGTTTTCCCTCTACTAATGACACTAAACCCACAGCCCCAAAAACCAGAATGAGCAGATACACATGTTAAGACTGCCGTTAGCACCGCATTTTTCATTAGCCTGCTACCACTTATAATCTTCCTTGACCAAGGGGTAGAAAGCGTTACCACAAACTGGCAATGAATAAACACACAAGTATTCGACGCAAATATCAGCTTTAAATTTGACCACTATTCCCTTATTTTTACTCCAATTGCCCTATACGTTACCTGATCAATTTTAGAGTTCGCATTATGATATATACATTCAGACCCGTACACAAACCGGTTCTTTAAGTATCTACTCTTATTCCTAGTGGCCATAATTACCCTAGTCACAGCTAATAATATATTTCAATTATTCATCGGATGAGAAGGGGTAGGCATTATATCTTTTTTATTAATCGGCTGGTGACACGGACGGGCAGACGCCAACACAGCCGCCCTCCAGGCAGTCATCTATAACCGTGTTGGGGACATTGGCCTAATTTTAGCCATGGCCTGATTCGCGATCAACCTAAACTCTTGAGAAATCCAGCAAATATTCTTTCTATCAAAAAACTTTGACATAACAATCCCCCTAGTCGGACTCATTCTAGCAGCAACAGGAAAATCGGCCCAATTCGGCCTACATCCCTGGCTCCCTTCTGCCATAGAGGGCCCCACACCAGTATCTGCCCTACTTCACTCTAGTACCATAGTTGTTGCCGGAATCTTCTTATTAATTCGCCTTCACCCCCTTATGGAAAATAACAAGCTAGCCCTAACAATTTGCCTATGCCTAGGCGCACTAACCACTTTATTCACAGCCACTTGTGCCCTAACCCAAAATGACATCAAGAAGATTGTAGCTTTTTCAACATCAAGTCAACTCGGACTAATGATGGTTACAATTGGCCTAAATCAGCCACAGCTGGCATTTCTTCACATCTGCACACACGCGTTCTTTAAGGCCATATTGTTTTTGTGCTCCGGATCAATTATTCACAGCCTAAATGACGAACAAGACATTCGGAAAATAGGAGGACTCCACAAGCTTATACCCGCCACCTCAACCTACCTTACAATTGGTAGCCTTGCACTGACAGGCACTCCATTTCTAGCCGGGTTCTTTTCGAAAGATGCCATTATTGAAGCCCTAAACACCTCTTATCTTAACGCCTGAGCCTTAACCCTAACACTAATTGCCACCTCATTTACCGCAGTATACAGCTTCCGGGTCGTATACTTTGTAACCATGGGATCCCCTCGATTTTTGCCATTATCCCCAATCAACGAAAACAACCCTTTAGTAATTAACCCTATCAAGCGACTTGCTTGAGGAAGTATTGTTGCAGGACTTATCATTACATATAATTTTCTCCCCTTAAAAACGCCTGTTATAACAATACCCGTTACCCTTAAATTAGCAGCCCTTATTGTAACTATTGTAGGGCTCCTAGTTGCCATGGAACTTGCATCCATAACTAGTAAACAAGTTAAAGTTATTCCCACAATCCCTGCACACCACTTTTCAAACATGCTCGGCTATTTCCCTGCACTAATTCACCGGCTCTCCCCGAAGGCCAACCTGGTCTTAGGACAGTCGGCCGCCACGAAACTTGACCAAACATGGTTTCAGACTGCAGGACCAAAAGGATTAACACTCGCTCAAATTACAATGGCAAAAATGCTGAATGATATTCAACTAGGCATAATTAAAACATATTTAACCGTCTTCCTTTTAACCACAACCTTAGCAATCCTCTTAGTTCTTATTTAAACTGCCCGGAGGCTGCCACGACTCAAACCTCGGGTAAGCTCCAACACCACAAGCAACGTTAAAAGTAGCACCCAAGCGCAAATAACTAATATTGCACCCCCAGAAGAATATATTACAGCTACCCCACCAACATCCCCCCGTAGTGTGGAAAATTCTTTTAACCCGTCAATAATTACTCAAGAACCTTCATGTCACTCCCCTCAGAATAATCCAGCTATCAAAATAACGCCCACCGCGTAAGTTAAGACGTACCCAGCCACCGAACGACTCCCCCAAGCCTCTGGGAAAGGCTCAGCGGCTAAAGCTGCCGAGTAGGCAAACACCACAAGCATCCCCCCTAGATAGATCAAGAAAAGAACGAGGGATAGAAAAGACCCCCCGCAACCCACTAATACCCCGCATCCGACCCCCGCCGCCACTACCAAACCTAAGGCAGCAAAATAGGGCGTAGGGTTAGACGCAACAGCAATCAACCCTACAATTAAAGCTACTAGTAATAAAAACACAAGATAGGTCATAATTCCTGCTCAGACTTTAACCGAGACCAATGACTTGAAGAACCACCGTTGTAATTCAACTACAGGAACAATAATGGCAAGCCTACGAAAAACTCATCCGCTAATAAAAATCGCCAACGATGCACTAGTTGATCTCCCGACGCCCTCTAATATCTCAGTAATATGAAACTTTGGGTCCCTCCTAGGATTATGTTTAATTACCCAAATTCTGACCGGGTTATTTTTAGCCATGCACTACACCTCTGATATCTCAACCGCATTCTCATCAGTCGCCCACATCTGCCGAGACGTAAATTATGGCTGACTCATCCGAAGCCTACACGCTAATGGAGCATCCTTCTTCTTCATCTGTATTTACATACACATTGCCCGAGGCCTATATTACGGGTCATATCTTTATAAAGAAACCTGAAATATTGGTGTCGTCCTACTCCTTTTAGTTATAATAACCGCCTTCGTGGGCTACGTACTTCCATGAGGCCAAATATCTTTTTGAGGCGCCACAGTAATTACAAATCTACTATCAGCAGTCCCTTATATAGGAGACACTCTTGTTCAATGAATTTGAGGAGGCTTCTCAGTAGACAACGCAACGCTAACACGATTCTTCGCCTTCCATTTCCTCCTGCCTTTTGTTATCGCCGGCGCGACCATCCTACACTTACTATTTCTACACGAGACCGGCTCAAACAACCCGGCCGGGCTGAACTCTGATGCGGATAAAGTTTCTTTCCATCCATACTTCTCATACAAGGACCTTCTTGGCTTCGTGCTAATACTACTAGCCCTTACATCATTAGCATTATTCTCCCCCAACCTATTAGGTGACTCGGAAAATTTTATTCCAGCAAACCCCCTAGTCACTCCCCCACATATCCAGCCCGAATGATATTTCTTATTTGCCTACGCCATCCTACGATCTATTCCCAATAAACTAGGAGGGGTCCTAGCACTACTGTTTAGTATTCTTGTATTACTAGTCGTGCCAGTTCTACACACCTCAAAACAACGAGGACTAACCTTCCGCCCCGTGACCCAATTCCTATTCTGAACTCTAGTGGCAGATATACTAATTTTAACATGAATTGGGGGCATACCTGTAGAACACCCATATATTGTTATTGGCCAAGCAGCATCAATTCTATACTTTGCACTTTTCCTCATTCTTGTCCCACTAGCAGGATGAGTAGAAAACAAAGCACTGAAATGAGCTTGCCCTAGTAGCTTAGCCTAAAAGCATCGGTCTTGTAATCCGAAGATCGAGGGTTAAACCCCCTCCTAGTGCCCAGAAAAAGGAGATTTTAACTCCCACCCCTGGCTCCCAAAGCCAGAATTCTAAGTTAAACTATCTTCTGGTAGTAACCTATATGGTTGCTGCATGATATATATTTATGTACTGTGTTAGTACATATATATGTATTATCACCATTCATTTATATTAACCTAAAAGCAAGTACTAACGTCCAAGACGTACATACCCAAATCGTTAAAACTCACAAATAATTTATTTTAAGCTGGGAAATAGGTTTTTCCCCTACATATGGCTCTCAAAACTTTCCTTGAAATAAACAACTAAGGTTTAGTTTAATCATATTAATGTAGTAAGAGACCACCAACCGGTTCATATAAGGCATACTATTAATGATAGAATCAGGGACACAAAATGTGGGGGTAGCACACTGTGAATTATTCCTTGCATCTGGTTCCTATTTCAGGTCCATAATTATAAAACTCCACCCTCTATTAATTATACTGGCATCTGATTAATGGTGTAATTACATACTCCTCGTTACCCAACATGCCGAGCGTTCATTTATATGCATAGGGGTTCTCTTTTTTGGTTTCCTTTCACTTTGCATTTCAGAGTGTAAACGCAAATGATATATAAGGTAGTGCGTTTCCTTGCATGAATTAAACTAGGTTCATTATTAAAAGACATAACTTAAGAATTACATATTACTCTATCAAGTGCATAACATATTATCCTTTCTTCAACTTACCCTGATATATATACCCCCCCTTTTGGCTTTTGCGCGACAAACCCCCCTACCCCCTACGCTCAGCGAATCCTGTATTCCTTGTCAAACCCCGAAACCAAGGAAGGCTCGAGAACGTGCCAGCTAACAAGTTGAAATATAGGTTAGCCATCCGCGTTATATATATATATATACGTGTCATATCGACCCATCACAATTAATATTTCCAAAAAATTAGCCTAAAAATTTCTACTGAGCTCGTCACTAATTTTCTCAATGCTAAAAAGTCCAACATATTTGACC